TCCTCCTATTCAACTACTTCAACCATTTTCGAACACCTCATAGCATTTTCAGGGCATACGAGAGTTCAATCACTTATGTATGATTCCTCGTCCACCGTCGCTTCCAATGGGTTTCGAAGAAAAAAATCCTTTCTTTCTTGTTTCTATTGAGTCATAAACCGACCTAGGTAAATCCATGAGTTCGATTCTATTATTTTTTCCTCTTTTATTCTGAATAACTATCTGAATCTTGAATTGTCTTATGACTCATCACTCAACTCAGATGAATTTTTTGAAAGAACTATGCTTTGAACAAATGATCCCTGCTCCCATCACCAGTTGCTCCTCCTATCTACACCCGCTCCACCAACTAATCTTATTTTTGGATCTTGTTTGTGATATTGAGAAAAGATCAATCAATAAATATCTCTATGGATTCTTCCAACTTATTTCTATTCTATAGTATATTAAACGACTACAGTACCCTATATAATTTATATGATATGACTTTTAAATTTGAATTCATTTTTTTTATTTTATTGTCTTCTTTCTCTTTTATATTTCCTTCAGATGAATCGAAAACTACAAAGTATAATATATTTTTGAATGATTCGAGCCAAAAAATGGACTATTTGCTTATTTACTTTACCTTGTTGTTGTCAGAAAAAGAGGGGAAATTCCTTATTTTCCCCCTGTCTCTAAATGAAATATGATATGCAATATCAAATAGTAAATTAAATACTATATACTATATAGTGGATAGTGGACTGGAAATTCAAATATCTTTCTATTTCTAGTATCCGTTCTCGTTATCCATCCGATTGTCGAAACAAAAATAGAGGATGCATCAATATGTAAATATTTGGTACATAAAGCCACGACCCGATCTATCTATATTTATAACTATAGATAGATAAAAAAAATCTATATATAGATAGATAAAAAAATCTATATATAAGCAACCGATCCTTTTTTTTTTGAATCAAAGAAAGATATTCAAAAATAGACGTCTCTTATTTTGTGACTCAGAATAAACGTTTCGCGTGGAGGAGTGGAGGAACGGAATAATAATTTATTCTTAGGGAGGATCCAAAAAAGATTGAATCGGAAATATCGACAAATTCTAAATTCTTGCGACGTAGTCTAAAGGAAATGAAAAAAAAAATTTCGAGGCTACAATTCTATCTCTATCAAATTTGAATATCAGAATAGCTGATATAGTCATGATTCAATAGGTCAGGTCCACTTACCTTTTTTATTTCTTATATTTATGATGGATTTGATTGGAATAACGGAAAAGTAGGAATATTTGGCGATTCATAATTGGGGTTGAGTAGGTAGAATATCTATGTCCTCGAACCAAAAATATGGAATAATGAAACCTGAGTTGAGTAAGAATATAGCCTGTAGTGACATAGTTGTCTTCCCAATAAGCGGGGTGATTTATCATTATAATGAACACTTTATAATCACTATACTATCTCATTATATTTATAATGATAATTAGTTAATTAACTCATTCTAATAAAAAAAATATCCCTATTATCCACTAAAAAATGAAGATTGAAACTAGAGTTTTGTGGAAAAAGCCCCTTATCGGATTTGAACCGATGACTTACGCCTTACCATGGCGTTACTCTACCGCTGAGTTAAAAGGGCCTATTTTATTCCATTCCTGAATGAGACAATGTGAAGACATATACATATATTATATACCTACATATTACATTACATAGGTGCATACAGTAGGCTCATAGTGTCTCATTCGGGAATATCTTTTTTTTTTTTTAGTCAGTCTAGGCTAAAACCTAATTACTTTTTTTTTCTTTTATTGACCCCTATCACAACGAGATTCGTTTGATTAATACACAAATTGAAATAGATCCAAGATATTTGATATGTGATCAAATCATGTAATGTATGGAATGAAAAGATTCAACTCGTACCTGAAATCCAAGCTCTGCTCTTAGAAAAAAAAGACACTTTCTATCGTTTCTTAATTTCCTAGCTGTAAGATAGGAATATCGCATCTTAACAATGCGTGAATCGATGCGTGAAGGTTGAAGAATGGCTTTTCTGTCGGACAAATCACTAGCGATCCTATACTTCATTAATTATTAATTATAACACATTATAATTATTTCCTATATAATGGAATGTTTATCCATTCTAATGATATAGAATCTATCTATAGAAATAGAATATAGAATTTTTTTCATTCATGAACCATGAATGAAAAAATATTCTATCGGAATCGCGAAAGGAAAGGTGGAAAACTTATTCGTATTTAGTCACACCATTACATTATATTGACAATTACAAAAAACTATTCATACTATGAGTATATATAGTATGATGTCGGTTGGGCATCGCAGATATGCCCCCATCGTCTAGTGGTTCAGGACATCTCTCTTTCAAGGAGGCAGCGGGGATTCGACTTCCCCTGGGGGTAGGGTACTACGAAAGGAGGTTGATCATGTATTATCAATAAGTCTAGACTTGATTCTTCCTGGGTCGATGCCCGAGTGGTTAATGGGGACGGACTGTAAATTCGTTGGCAATATGTCTACGCTGGTTCAAATCCAGCTCGGCCCAAGAATTCACCGATCCATCATGAGATTACATAATATAAGAAATTTGTCCGCCGGAAACGTCTGGTTAATTTTATATCCTATTTGTTTTTTTCCGATATATTCTTCATTTTATGAATTATCTAGATTCATATCATAATCCGAAAATATAGGACAAGAATTAACAAGTCAAAATATTTTTTGGAAAGATTTCGTATCAATTGATTTAACACGATTTGACAATAGGATTTCTAGTAATCCGTGTCGTTCTCACTAAAGTCCATATCTATGTGGATATTAATATACCAATCACTCCGTTCTCTGTTACAATACGACAATTCTAAATTAAACTAGTCTTAATCAAATCATTAATAATATGTATGCTGTATACCTTATTTCTCTGGGATTGTAGTTCAATCGGTCAGAGCACCGCCCTGTCAAGGCGGAAGCTGCGGGTTCGAGCCCCGTCAGTCCCGACCTAGTATCCGATGACTCCATCAATTCATTTTTTTATTTTCTGTCAAGGGGCATAGAGTGGGATCTAATTCCCATAGGGTCCTTTTTTTTTTCCGTTTCGCATTTTTTATTGAGAAAATACAATGCGACAATTTCAATTACTTCAATTAGTACCGAGGGGGATAGTCATATTGAATTGGTACAATTGTGGGTAGCACCCTATTTAGTTAGGATTAAAAGAAATCCTTGTCTGGTTTTTTTCGATTGCTCCTGACCCGTGGAAGGGAATCGAATACTTATATATATACTTTCACTAGAGCATATACACAAATTTGGATTCGTTTATTGTACGATAAAAAATGCACTTTTCATATAGTTACCTCGATAAAATACTTTTTTTTCATATCATATTAAAGCCTCTTTCTAGCTCCAATTTTTGATAACTTAAATTACTAATAGGAAACAATCTATTTATATCATTCAAACTACATACTTCATTTTGGATATATGTGTCCCAGGGCCGGTTCAAGGAAAGAAAGGAATATTTAAATTAAGTAATTAAGAAAAGGAAGAGCAAACAAAGAAAAGATAGACCCTCTCTTCTCTTAGTGAGGGAATGAGTAATCTTTTTTTATTTCCGGGGAAGGTCCTATCGAAGAAAGAACAAACTAAAAAAAAAGAGTTCATTTTTTATTTTTTAATTTATCAAAATATTCGATCTTTTCTTCTTATTTTTTCCATTTTACTTCTACTATTTTGGTTGGGTTTTTGACCAATGGAAGCGGAAGATGGGCCAGATGATCCTTTATTATATTATATATATGATTCTATAAATAAGACGGTAGGTTATAGAAAATAACGAATGGATAAAATAAAGAATAATAATTCAATGAGATTCTAAATTGGATCAGGAATTCCATTTTAGGTTTTTATTCCGTATGGATAAAAGATCTTCCTATGTTATACTATTCCATTCTCGATGATGAATAGATTTGATAGCTCAGATATTGTTATTCAATGATATTGATCCGATTCAATATCATCGGGATGTATTTCTCCCATTGAATTTACAGGATAAAGATTTAGAATCTCTATGGGATCAGATCCCGAGTTATTAATTATGAAGTAAAAAAACGATGAAATTATGGAAGTAAATATTCTCGCATTTATTGCTACTGCACTGTTCATTCTAGTTCCTACTGCTTTTTTACTTATCATTTACGTAAAAACGGTCAGTCAAAACGATTAATTTGAATCAAGCTTGACTTCTTAGTTCTTATCAATAATGGAAGAAATGAATAAGACGTGGAAAGGGATTCAAATTCCGCGTCTTAAATAAAATGAGCGAATTAAAATCATACGTATATGAGATTTGATAGTATGGTAGAAAGGAATATAGGAACCTTTCTACCATACTATCTATTAGTGTATAATTCTACTATACATTATTCTATAAAATAATAAAGTTGGACTGTATAAAGAAAGATGGCTTAATGTAGATCACTCCGTAATCTGTATATTGATATATGTACATATAACTCCCATATGTGTAATATACATAGTACCCCAATTCGAGTTCTTTACTTTGGTACATCCATTTGGTTTAGACCAATTTCGATCAATATGATATAATTGAATGCCCACCTTTACTCTTATCTTATAAAATACGTATCTACATAATAACAGATCGACTTCCTCTTTGAACAGTAAAGCGAGAAACAAATAAAAAGGGGTCGGTTGCTCCTCATTGTAATATTTATATATAATTCTGTTAAGAGCTAGTTCATCTAAATACTCTATTTCAATTTGGTTGGAAAAAATTGCATATCATGCGTATTCCGTTTAGTTTCAAAATACGAAGATGGGAATCATTTAATTTAACTATTTGTTTGATTGAAAGGTTATTCGTCATCTATTACATTACTGGATTCCAGTCGAATTTCAAAATGAAGATATTTGAAAGAAAAACGCTTTGCAGAAGGATTATGAAACTAT